TGGGGGTGGCGAAGGGAGGGCCCCAATTGGTAGAAAAAAACCCGCAACCCCTTGGGGTTATCCTGCGCTTGGAAGAAGAAGTAGAAAAAGGAATAAATATAGTGATAGTTTGATTCTTCGTCGCCGTAGTAAATAGGAGAATATTGAAAATAGAATATGTTTCCTCATCTTTACAAAAAAAAAGGAGTAATTAGCTGTGACACGTTCACTAAAAAAAAATCCTTTTGTAGCTAATCATTTATTGATAAAAATTGCGAAGCTCAACACGAGGGCAGAAAAAGATACAATCGTAACTTGGTCCCGGGCATCTACCATTATACCCACAATGATCGGCCATACAATTGCTATTCATAATGGAAAGGAACATTTGCCTATTTATATAACAGATCGTATGGTAGGTCACAAATTGGGAGAATTTGCACCTACTCTGAATTTCCGGGGGCATGCGAGAAACGATAATAAATCTCGTCGTTAATATATTAATTAATAAAGTGGATATGGGTGCTCATCGTTTATTGGTGGGAGGTGAACCTTATGATAAAGAGTGACCCAGATGTAGAAGTATACGCTTTAGGTCAACATATACGTATGTCTGCTCATAAAGCGCGAAGAGTAATTGATCAGATTCGTGGGCGTCCCTACGAGGAAACACTTATGATACTAGAACTCATGCCTTATCGAGCGTGTTATCCCATTTTAAAATTAGTTTATTCTGCAGCAGCAAATGCTAGTCACAATATGGGATTCAACGAAACGGCTTTAATCATTAGTCAAGCCGAAGTTAATGAAGGTACTAGCATGAAAAAGTTAAAACCCCGAGCCCGAGGACGTAGTTATCCGATAAAAAGACCCACCTGTCATATAACTATTGTATTGAAAGATACATCTAAAGAGAAAAACTATTTCATATGGTTAAGAAAATATGGATGGGTATATAAAGATAAGTATAAAGATGTCAGAGAGAGGTATCTATATATGATGGATCATATGCTATATCGTAACAGAATGACGTGGGCTAATAGAGAAATGATATGGCCTTATAGAGATAGCGAGGTGCTATGGGACAAAAAATAAATCCACTCGGTTTCCGACTTGGTACAACCCAAAGTCATCATTCTGTTTGGTTTGCACAACCAAAAAGTTATTCCGAGGGTCTCCAGGAAGATCAAAAAATACAGGATTGTATCAAGAATTATGTACAAAAAAATAGGAAAATATCCTCGGGTGCCGAGGGAATTGCACGCATAAAGATTAAAAAAAGAATCGATCTGATCCAGGTCATAATATATATGGGATTCCCAAAATTGTTCATAGAGGGCAGCCCGCGAGGAATTGAAGAATTACAGAGCAATGCACAAAAAGAATTGAATTCTGTGAACCAAAAACTTAACATTGCTATCACAAGAGTTGAAAAACCGTATGGACAACCTAATATTCTTGCAGAATTTATAGCCGAACAATTAAAGAATAGAGTTTCGTTTCGAAAGGCAATGAAAAAAGCTATTGAATTAACTGAAAAAGCAGATACAAAGGGAATTCAAGTACAAATTGCAGGGCGTATCGACGGAAAGGAAATAGCACGTGTCGAATGGATCAGAGAAGGTAGGGTTCCCCTACAAACCATTCGAGCCAAAATTGATTATTGTTCCTATACAGTTCGAACTATCTATGGGGCATTAGGAATCAAAATTTGGATATTTGCAGACGAGGAATAATGGGCCTTTCGTTGTCTTTCTGTTCCATCCATCCGGCAATTGAATAAAAAATCACAAACTCGTTCATTTTTTTCCGTTCAATCAAAAAAATGAGAATTTTTTCGAATTCTTAATTCTATAGGGTTGAATAACAATTCGATTGACTCCATCTCCATATAATTGCTATGCTTAGTGTGTGACTCGTTGGTTTTTTATTTAGAGTTAGGTTAGGATTAAAAAACAAAGGGCCATCCCCTAGTATGAACTAATAACTATATAACTAATAACCAGCTCATTGCTTCGTATTATCTGGATCCAAGGAACCAGTCGCTATATGATGTATTGATCATATTGTTGTAGCAACTGAAGCATTTTTTTTTACATAAAAGAAAAATCAATCTATAAGGTTGTGAAGCAAAAACAAAGGGATATGGATAAATGGAGGGGTGAGAGAAAGAAAGAAAAAGAATAGCAATGATATATGATTCCAATATGTATGGTCTATGAACTATCTTATAAAAGGCAATGTAATAAAGCATTAATGTATTCGTCCATAATTAATAATTAGATTCGATGAATATGAATACAATTTATACGAAAAATAAAAAAGAATAAAGAGCGCCGAGTCAATAAAGACTGAGAAGATTGATTCAGGAACAAATTTTATTAGGAGCTCCATTGCAGAGTTCGGGCCTAGTCATTAATCGAGAAGCGATGGGAACGACAGAACCTGTGACTGAGGAAGATTCCCTTGAAAACGAATCCTAATGATTCATTGGGTGGGATGGCGGAACGAGCCAAGAACCAATTCATTTATTCTGATAGGTCATGGAACGCCCCTACGAATGAAAGGGATGTTGAAAGAGCAAATATTCGCCCGCGAAAGCCTTACTGGATTGCTAAGTTTTGGGCAATTCAATAAAAATAAATAAAATAAAGGTAAAAATAAATGAAGATTCATTAATTATAAAATGGAATTTATCATTTTATTTTATTTTATTCCTACGTGTACGTGACAGATTATATCTCAAAAAATTCCATGATTCATTATTCATTCAATTCAAAATATATACAATATTATTTAATCGTTTCATTCGCGAGGAGCTGGATGAGAAGAAACTCTCATGTCCAGTTCTGCAGTAGAGATGGCATTGAGAAACAACCATCAACTATAACCCCAAAAGAACCAGATTTCGTAAACAACATAGAGGAAGAATGAAGGGAATATCTTATCGAGGCAATCGAATTTGTTTCGGCGGATACGCCCTTCAGGCACTTGAACCCGCTTGGATCACATCTAGACAAATAGAAGCGGGGCGACGAGCCATGGCACGATATGCGCGTCGTGGTGGAAAAATATGGGTACGTATATTTCCAGACAAACCTGTTACAGTAAGGCCTACCGAAACACGTATGGGTTCGGGGAAAGGATCTCCCGAATATTGGGTATCCGTCGTTAAACCGGGTCGAATACTTTATGAAATGGGTGGAGTATCAGAAATTGTAGCCAGAGAAGCTATTTCTATAGCTGCGTCCAAAATGCCTATACGAACTCAATTCGTTATTGCGGGATAGGGATATGGAACGAAAGGAAAGGGGCCTTGTGATGAAAAAACCGCAGTTTTTTTATTTCTGGACAAACAATCTTTCTTCTTTTTTTCTTCGCCCTTTAGTTAGTTAGCATTGAAAGAAAAAAGAGAAAAATAATAAGAATGATATGATTCAACCTCAGACCTATTTAAATGTAGCGGACAACAGCGGGGCTAGAGAATTAATGTGTATTCGAATCATAGGAGCTAGTAATCGCCGATATGCTCATATTGGTGACGTTATTGTTGCTGTAATCAAAGAAGCAGTTCCCAATATGCCTCTACAAAGATCAGAAGTGATCAGAGCTGTAATTGTACGTACATGTAAAGAACTCAAACGTGACAATGGTATGATAATACAATATGATGACAATGCAGCAGTTGTCATTGATCAAGAAGGAAATCCCAAAGGAACTCGAGTTTTTGGTGCGATCGCTCGGGAATTGAGACAGTTGAATTTTACTAAAATAGTCTCATTAGCTCCTGAGGTATTATAAATAGATTCTAAATAAATACTAATAGATGAAAACATAATAAAACATAAAAAAAGGGAGGTTCATAGTAAGATATCTGAACTGAATTAGATTCCATTAATTAGTAGAATGCATTAGTAGATTGTTTCTCACGCATATACCTTTAATAATTCATGAAAAAAAAAGAGTAGAGCATGCTGATTATATAAAAACCCGGAGGCACCAATAATTATAGTTCATCATGGGTAGGGACACTATTGCCGAAATAATAACTTCTATACGAAATGCTGACATGGATAAAAAAGGAACGGTTCGAATAGCATCTACAAATATCACTGAAAACATTGTTAAAATACTTCTACGCGAAGGCTTTATCGAAAATGTGAGAAAACATCGAGTAAGCAAGAAATATTTCTTGGTTTCAACTCTGCGACATAGAAGGAATAGAAAAGGGCCATATAGAACTGTTTTAAAACGTATCAGCCGACCCGGCCTACGAATCTATTCCAACCATCAACGAATTCCTAGGATTTTAGGAGGAATGGGTATTGTAATTCTTTCGACTTCTCGAGGTATAATGACAGACCGAGAGGCTCGACTAGAAGGAATCGGGGGAGAAATTTTGTTATATATATGGTGATCTTTATGATCTACGAATTGCATCCGTAGGAAAACTTCCTATTTTTTTTTTGAAAAAAGAGGAAGGGTTGTCTAATATCACTCCTACTCCATGAGTTGATAATAAAAGGGGTTACCTGGAATGAAAGAACAAAAATGGATTCATGAAGGTTTAATTACTGAATCACTTTCCAATGGTATGTTTCGGGTTCGTAGTGACTTTTCAACATTCCTCTCGTTCGGATACAATCGGAGGTTAAAAATTTCAAGAGACTTATTTTCTTTTCTTCGAAGGAGTAGATTCAAAATAAAAAAAAAATTAAGGAGAAACAA